ACTCGGCCCAATAAAGAAATCCGGATTTCATATGGATATTCTCAATTTCGAGATTATCAAATAGATAGCGCCTTATTTTAGCAGACCGAACTATTTGAAACTATTTGATTGAAGAAATCGTTTTCTATCTCTTGCGGGTTCACCGCTTCGTGCCCTTCTTCAAACTCCGATTCGTCTATTTCATTTCTCAATCTATCATAATGGATAGAAAAAGATTTCTGTTGCATCATATCTAACGGATTCCTTGGTTCGGACCGAAGAAGTAATGTCTCACTGAAATTTTTTTCTATCCTTTTCTCCCATTACAAAAGAAAGAGTTCAAATCTTCGCACTTATCACTTATCAGAGTCCATTTCATAAGGATCTTCTCACTTATCCGAGTCCATTTCATAAAAATCTTCTCAAGAATTACCCATGGTATATCAAAAATATCTTGAATTTTTGATACCAAGTTTGGTAATATCAAGTTGAAATAAATCTCGGAAAGGATGGATCTTATAAGTTTGAACCCACTCGTAGTTAAGATCGTGGGGAGATATTTTTTGTAAATATTGCACTCGTAGTAATAAATATTATCTTTTTATCTTTAATATCTCCCTCGAAAATGATCACAGAAATCAGATCTTTTTTTTTTTAAGGTTATCTTGATCCTACGTTTATTAACATATTTTTTTTTGCTTCGAAAACGAAAAAGACTCCAGTTTTCTTTCTTTCCGGATGGTAAAGATTTCTTAGAACATGGATTTTATTAACACTCCATGTTTGAATTGACACTGAGATACGGATGCAAGTTCTTAACTTTTGAATCAGATCGATTCATATATGATGAATAAAATCTCCAAAGAATTTCTAAAAAGTCCGTGATCGAGGAACTTTCTCTATAGCTATAGAATTTTGGATCGGCTGTAATTGGATCAAAATTTCTTGGTGGCGAGATGAAAGATCTTAAGGATTCCAGATTGGATTTCTTTGGATAAAGAGTCCTTGGAAAAACAAAAGATCCGTAAAACTTATTATAAATTTTTCGATAGAATTTAGATAATTTATACATAAAAGACTTGTACAAATTATCTCTTGTGTTACCCCTTTGTGGAAAATCCTGATCGTGAGGTATTTGTGTGTCAGAGATTCGCAGAGAAAGAGTCAAAAAAAATTGTTTTTTTTTTACCGACGTACAAAGAAGAAATTATTTTGTTGCGAATAAACAATATAATTCTTTTCAATTGGCTGGAATTTTCTACTTCAATGAGATTCGATCTTGTTAAATCATATTCAATATTGCATAAGATATTTTTTCCTTTCCTAATAAACCGATTTCCCAACCACACATTGTCGAACCAAAAATTCGATTCGTGCGGATTCTTCCCCCAACTAACCATCGTATGGATCATGTATACACAACAATAGAAATTCAAGATCTTTGTTATTTCTATCTTTGAATGAGATTTGAATTCCAGCTACGGTTTCATTACAAATCAAGTCCCTATTTTTTATGATCAGGTTTCTCGACCACCAGGAACTCCGAATGATACAGATATACTTTTTCTTTCTTGGAAGAACACAATGAATTTCTTCTCCATCCATAAAAAAACTCCCAGAAAAGGTTTTTCCTTTTGGAAGCGAAACAACCAAGTTATTGGAAGAACAAAAAGATTCTTCCCTGCATTCAACCGAACTAAGAAGCCCCCTCAAATCGAGATTTTTTCTTTCTATTAGATTTTGATTGTGGACACGATAGAGAAAGACTCCTGCTAGAACAAAAATCAAAGTCTTTAAAAAATTCTTTACGACAGCCTGCATTTGGCCGAAATCAATGAGAGTTTTCATGATCCTCCATATTTTTCTTATTTATTTTATATATATACGATAAAAATGAAAAATATTTTCTTTTTATTCGTATTGTATTTATTAAGTAATTTTTTCTCGTATTAACGAATTTTTTATCATAAACGAAATTTTTCTAGTATTGTATTAACGAATTAGCTATTTTAGAAACCTAAAGGTTTGCACTCATTAGAAGATCAGAACAGACAGATAAAAAAGCTGATTCCATTTTATTGCTGCAATGATTAATTGCATATTAATCTCGATTCTGGAAGTAACTATAATAAAAAGAAAATATAAGGCGGCTTTTACTTTTAATATCCATTTTTCGAATTGAATTCAAAAAAAAGTGAAGGAATCACAATCCTTTCAATTCTAAGATATATCTCTGTTCTGTCTTTTTTCATTCATATATTTGATATCAAGAAAAGATTAAGTAATACAAATCGTATCAATTAAGACATATATCATTTTTTTTTCATATTGAAATTTGAGAAATTTGACTTCGTGCTCCGAATGAATGATGGTTTACTCAATACAATATCTCTTCGGCGAAACAGCGGATATCTTGATCGGGGAAGAGAACGGGTCAATCTCATATGACCCAATATGTTTGACAAGTCACACTATATGTCAAGCCAAGCTTTTCGGTTCCAGGACGGCGAAAAGATACTTTTGGTATTCCTATACTCAAAAATTTCAACCAAAAAATGCATATCCTTTATTCACTTAAATAAGGAAAGGTGAAAATCCATGATTTCTTGTCTTCATTCCTTTTTCTTCTATTTGATACATCGATTTTGATACACCGATTTCTTCTCTTTGATTTTGATACATGGAAGGGTTTTTTGATAGAGTAAGACAGAATGGATTCAAAAAAACTGTAACGAAAGGATTGATCATTCGAATAAGTATCCATTTATTCTCCAATAATGCAATCTTCCCCTTGCGTATTGGTACTTATCGGGTATAGAATAGATCTGCTTCTCTTTGTTCTTACGAACAGAGTTGTTCCCTTATTTTTCTTTTCAATGAGATGAAATAAAAATGAACCACAGAATCTACTAAAAAAAAGTTTAGGTACACAATATATCGTCTTCTTAGTTTAATACGTACGATAAAATCAAGTTTCTATTTCTCTTTGATAAAGGGGTATTTCCATGGGTTTACCTTGGTATCGTGTTCATACTGTCGTATTGAATGATCCCGGTCGACTGCTTTCTGTTTCTATAATGCACACAGCTCTAGTTGCTGGTTGGGCCGGTTCGATGGCTTTATACGAATTAGCTCCTCTGACCCCGTTCTTGATCCAATGTGGAGATTATGATCAGAAATATTATTTCATTAATTGCATCCATGGCTGAATGGTTAAAGCGCCCAACTCATAATTGGCAAATTCGTAGGTTCAATTCCTACTGGATGCACCCTAATAGGAAGGGTCAAAAAGTCTATCGGAATTGGCTCAATGGGATCTTCCATAACGAATTAATTGGTATAGTATATTCATACCCTAACATAGGAAGAGTAAGAACTAGAATTCTGATCGATACTAAAACTCATAGGGAAGAAAATGGATTTATGGATGGAATCAAATATGCAGTAGTTAGAGGAAAAAGTCTTCGCTTATTGGGGAAGAATGAATCTTTAATGAAATACCAAAATCCAGAGGATGTATTTGCGCGATAGGCTCATTTATGGACTTATTGTGAAAATTGTAAGACATCCATTTACAAAAAATATGCACAAAAAAACAAATCTATTTGTCAACATGGTGCATTTCATTTACCAATGGAGAGTTTAGATCGAATCGAATCTTTGATTGATTGATTCGGGTACTTGGGATCCTACGGATGAGAATATAGTTTCTATTGATCCCTATGAGATTCTTAGAAAAAAGAAAGAGAAGAATACATAGAGGAATAGATTTCTATATATAGAAATATATATATATATTATATATATATATATTTTTTTTAATAAAGGAGAAATTCTCCTAAGATACCGAGAGGAAGGAGAAGTAGATAACCATTTGTTCAACAATGACAAATTATTACACGAGGAAGAACTTGAAGACCTTGTATACATACTTCTAATGTCGAATCAGGATCAACAAAGAAAGAAATCAAGGATTGAGTCGAACTAAGGTAATAGCTATGAATAGTCATCTTCTACCCCTTTCGGGGTAGAAGAATGGCACCTATTATGGGACATACAATGCATTACAGGCGTATGATCATTACGCTTCGACCGGGTTATTCTATTCCACCTCTTCTAGAGATTCTTTATTCTATTCCACCTCTTCTAGAGAAAAGAACTTAAAGAAAAATACTTAATAACACGGCGATACATTTATACAAAACTTCTAGTCGGAGCACACGCAATGGAGCCGTAGAAAGTCAAATGAAATCCAATCCACGAAATAATTTGATCTATGGACGACATCGTTGTAGTAAAGGTCGTAATGCCAGAGGAATTATTACCGTAAGGCATAGAGGGGGGGGTCATAAGCGTCTATACCGTAAAATCGATTTTCGACGGAATCAAAAAGACATATCTGGTAGAATCGTAACCATAGAATACGACCCTAATCGAAATACATACATTTGTCTTATACACTACGAGGATGGTGAGAAGAGATATATTTTACATCCCAGAGGAGCTATAATTGGAGATACCATTTTTTCTGGTAAAGGAGTTCCTATATCAATGGGAAATGCCCTACCTTTGAGTGCGGTTTGAACTATTGATTTACGTAATTGGAAGTAACCAATTAGGTTTACGACAAAACCTAGAAATCGATCACTAATCCATTTGGAGTACCTCTATGGAATAGACCTCAACAGAAAACTGTTGAGTAAGGGCAGCAAGTGATTGAGTTCAGTAGTTTCTCATAGAAAATTATTGACTCTAGAGATATGGTAATATGGAGAAAATTGTTTGAAGCACGCACAGAACTGGAAGCGCCCCTTCTTTCAAAGAGAGGAGGACGGGTTATTCACATTTCATTTGATGGTCAGAGGCGAATTGAAAGCTAAGCAGTGGTAATGAAGATCCCCCGAAGAGATGTCTCCTACGTTACCCGTAATATGTGTAAGTATCGACGTAATTTGATAGAGTCATTCGGTCTGAATGCTACATGAAAAACATAAGCCAGATGACGGAACGGAGAGACCTAGGATGTAGAAGATGATAATATGAATGATTCGGGAGATTAGGATTCCTAAATATCCACTCATGTGATACTTCATTATACGATGAAAAGATCTATTTTTTTCTATATCATCATATACATCTAGAAAGCCGTATGCTTTGGAAGAAGCTTGTACAGTTTGGGAAGGGGTTTTTTTGATAAAAAAGAAGAATCTACTTCAACCGATATGCCTTTAGGCACGTCCATACACAACATAGAATTCACACATGGAAAAGGCGGACAATTAGCTAGAGCAGCAGGTGCTGTAGCGAAACTGATTGCAAAAGAGGGTAAATCGGCCACATTAAGATTACCATCTGGGGAGGTTCGTTTGATATCCCAAAACTGCTTAGCAACAGTCGGACAAGTGGGTAATCTTGGGGTGAACCGAAAAAGTTTGGGTAGAGCTGGATCGAAGTGTTGGCTAGGTAAGCGTCCTGTAGTAAGAGGAGTAGTTATGAACCCTGTGGACCATCCACACGGGGGCGGTGAAGGAAGAGCCCCAATTGGTAGAAAAAAACCCGCAACTCCTTGGGGTTATCCTGCGCTTGGAAGAAGAACTAGGAAAAGGAGAAAATATAGTGATAGTTTGATTCTTCGTCGCCGTAAATAGGAATATTCAAAATCGAATTTTTGGAATTCGAAATAATGTGATGGGCGAACGACGGGAATTGAACCCGCGCATGGTGGATCCACAATCCACTGCCTTGATCCACTTGGCTACATCCGCCCCTTATCGAGCTAAAGAAAGGATTTTCTCTTTTTTCCATTCATCATTATTGTTTTTATTCTGACCTCGATACTTAGATCGAGATATTGGACATAGAATGCCAATCTTTACTATGCAAAAAAAGGAGTAATCAACTGTGATAGGTCAAAACAAAAGATTTGTAGCAAAGAAAAAGAAAAGATATGTAGCAAAGAAAAAGAAAAGATATGTAGCTAAGCATTTATCGGAAAAAACGGAAAAAATAAAAATGGGGCAGGAGAACGAAATCATAAGAACTTGGTCTCGGGCATCTACTATTACACCCTCCATGGTTGGCCGTACAATCGCTATTCATAATGGAAAGGAACATATACCTGTTTATATAACAGAATCTATGATAGGTTACAAATTGGGAGAATTCGTGCCTACCCGTTTTTGGGGGATAGATGCAATAAATGATAACGATAATAAATCTGTAATGAAGAATCAAAAAAAATAGGGATCAAACATAAGGAGAAAGAATCTTATGAAAAATTTTAAAAAGCTAGCGGATAACCCTATGAAAAAGAACTCAAGTTCAAGTAAAGGAGTCCAAGTTTTAGCTCAACATATAGGTATTTCTGTTTCCAAAGCGCGAAGAGTAATTGATCAGATTCGCGGACGTTCCTATGAAGAAACAATTATGATACTAAGTTTCATGCCTTATCAAGCATCTTATCCCATTTTCAAATTAGTTTATTCTGCAGCAAAAAATGCTAATCATAATATGGGTTTAAACGAAGCTGATTTATTCATTAGTAAAGCCGAAGTCAATAGAAGTACTATTAGAAAAAAGGCAAGACCCCGTGCTCAAGGACATAGTTATCCAATAAAAAGAAGCACATGTCTTATAAAAGTCGTACTCAAGGAAAAACCGAAATCTTTATTAAATCAATCTAAAATTTAGATTCCTTTTCATTTAAAAAGATATGGATGAAAAAAAGAAAATAGAGAATTATGGGACAAAAAACAAATCCACTTTGTTTCAGACTTGGTACAACCCATAGTCATCATTCTGTTTGGTTTGAAGAACCAAAAAATTATTCTACGAGTATACAAGAAGATCAAAAAATACGAAATTTTTTCAAGAATTATGTACAATATAGAATCAAAAAAGGTTTACAAATTGGTACCAAGAAATATTTAGAAAAATTAAAAAAAATAGAGCAAAAGAATAAAAAACAAAAAAGTAAAAAAAAGAGAATATCTTTACCTCCCTTACCTCCCTTAGGCTTTGAAGGAATTATACGTATAGAAATTGAAAAACAAGGATTTAGAACACAAAAAACATTTATACGAGTCATCATCTATAGCGGATTCGTACCAAAATTCTTATTAAAAGGGAAATGTTTGGCAAAATTCAAGAAAAATGTAAAAAAACAAGAATTCTTTTCTATATACCCCAGATTAATTCGTATTCAACTCAAAAGAGCTGAACAATTATATAGCCAACCTAATCTTCTTGCAGAATTTATAACCTTACAATTAAAAAATAGAGTCCCCTTTAGAAAGACAATGCAACAAGCTATTGATTTAGCTAAAGAAACAGATACAAAAGGAATAAAACTTCAACTCGCAGGCCGTATCGACGGAAAAGAGATCGCACGTAAAGAAGGTAAAAGAAAGGGTAAACTTCCCCTACAAATAATTTGTGCCAAAATAGATTATTGTTCTCATACAATTCAAACTATCAATGGAGTTTTAGGCTTAAAAATTTGGATATTTAGAAAGTAGAGCAAAGTAGAAAAAAATGACTTTGTCTTTCTATATTTATAGCAACTAGAACTATTTTTTGAAAACGCATAAGCCGACCCAGTTTACGAATTTATTCGAAATATCAACGAATTCCTAAGATTCTAGGTGGAATAGGAGTTGTAATTCTGTCTACTTCTCAGGGTATAATGACAGATCGAGAAGCTCGACTTCAAAGAATTGGAGGAGAGATTTTGTGTTATATATGGTAATCCTCAAAAAAATAGAAAAAAAAGCTGTCAATAAAAAAAAATAATAATAATTTTGTATTTTAGAAATAATTATAATTATTTTTACGTTATTTAGCAGTTAAGTCTATTAATCCATATAATCGAGGAAAAAGATATGAAAGAGAAAAGAAAAACCAACATAGATATCAATAAAAAAGAGCAATTTCTTTATGAAGGAATAATTGTGGAACCGATCAAAGATATCTTTTTTTTTATCTTAAAAATCAAACCATTGTGAGTTATCTAAATGAAAGAGAGCAATTTCTTTCTAAAGGACTTGTAACCCATCAAAGATATCATGTTCCACGTACGTCTGCATCATAATAGTCAAATCGTTGTGGGTTTTCGATCTTTCAATATGCGCCGTAATCGTATACGTGTGTTACTAGGGGATAGAGTCAAGATACAAATAAGTGAATTTGATTCACAAAGAGGGAAAATTTCTTATCGATTTCCCCAAGATAGAAAAAAAAAAGACAAATTCTTTGATTGATTCTATTAGAGAAAAACGAGGAATTCGAATTAGTTAGGGTTAAATCAAAATTGAATTGACTCTTTTAGTATAATTGCTATGCTTAGTGTGTGATTCGTTAGTTTTTTTTTCTTTCAAAGTTAGAATTGAAAAAATCAACTAATCCTTACTAAAAACTTATTTCATAATAAAAAAAAACTAAAAACCAACCTATTGCTTCGTATTATCAAGATCCTAAGAAACAGTCACTATATGAATAAATCATATATTTGTAGCAACTGAAATCTCATCTTTTTTCTCTAATTCATAGAGAAAAAAGAAGATTATCCAGTGTTTAGTAAAAAAAAAAGGATTTTTATAAAAGGAGGGGTGATAGAAAGAAAGAACAAGATATCAATGCTATATGATCCCAATATGTATGGTCTATAAATCATGTGATAAAAGAAAAAGCAGTGTCACAAAGCATCAATAATCAAATATTCAATTCAAAAATACATAAAAAAGAGAAATTTTAATAAAAAAGAATAAAGAGTCCTGAGTTAAGAAAACTAAGGAAATTGACTCAACAACAAATTTTGTTGGAAGCTCCATTGCAGAGTTTAGACCTAACCATGAATAGAGAAGCTATGGGAACGACAGAACCTGTGACTATGTAGAATTCTATTCAAAAAAATTCTAAAAATTCATTAGGTGGGATGGCGGAACAAACTAAGAAAAAATTGAATTATTTATTCTGAAAGTCATGAATTGAACCTACGAATGAAAGAAAAAAATGAAAAAGAAAACAGTAAATATTCGCCCGCGGAATACCTAATTTATTTACGAAAAATAATTTTGACATTATTCAATAGAAATCAGGAAAGAAAAGATTCTTTATAAAAGAAAGAAGCATCATATTCTATATTCAAATTTCAATATGCACAAAAGAACACACATCTCTGCCTTAATTTATCCTATATAGAAATAGATAAATTCCTTTTTTTTTTTTTGAAAAAATCGAATTTAATCCATTTCATCCAATTTCATCCAATCAACATTTAAATAAATGAATTTGAATTATCTTTTTATTTTATTCGCGAGGAGCTGGATGAGAAGAAATTCTCACGTCCAGTTTTGCAATAGAGATGAGATTGAAAAAAGAATCATCGACTATAACCCAAAAAAACCTAAATTTCGTAAACATCATAGAGGAAGAATGAAGGGAGTATCTTGTCGGGGCAATTCAATTTCTTTTGGCAGATATGCTCTTCAAGCACTTGAACCTGCCTGGATTACAGCTAGACAAATAGAAGCAGGCCGAAGGGCAATAACAAGATATGTGCGTCGTGGTGCAAAAATATGGGTACGTATATTTCCCGATAAACCTGTTACAATGAGAAGTGCGGAAACACGCATGGGTTCAGGTAAAGGAGATCCAAAATATTGGGTATGCGTTATTAAACCAGGTCGAATACTTTATGAAATGAGTGGAGTATCAGAAACTATAGCTAGAAGAGCTATCTCAATAGCTGCTCACAAAATGCCTATACAAACTCAATTTCTTGTTTCAAAATAGAAATTTAAAAGAAAACAAAAAAGGGAAGGTATTAAAGATTAAAAAACAAATATAGGTTTATTTTTTTCTGGACAGAAAATATTTCTTCTTTTATTTTACTTATTTGTACTTAAATCTAGAATTTGAAATAAAAAAGATATGATTCAACCTCAAACTATGTTGAATGTAGCAGATAACAGCGGCGCTCGTAAATTGATGTGTATTCGAATCATAGGAGCTAGTAATCAACGATATGCTCAAATTGGTAATGTTATTGTTGCTGTAATCAAAGAAGCAGTTCCCAATATGTCTTTAGAAAAATCAGAAGTAATTCGAGCTGTAATTGTACGTACATGTAAGGAACTAAAACGTGAAGATGGTATGATAATAAAATACGATGACAATGCAGCAGTTATCATTGATCAAAAAGGAAATCCAAAAGCATCTAGGATTTTTGGTGCAATCACTGAAGAATTGAGAGAATTTCGTTTTACTAAAATCCTTTCATTAGCTCCTGATGTATTATAAACACTATATAATGAGACTTTTATATATTTTATATATAGGATATTTTAAATAGATGAAATTAGAAGATTTTTCCTCAGGTATATATTTTAATTTTATTTTCGAAAAAAAAAAAAAAGAAAAAAAAGGAAACATGTTGATTACATAAAAATAAGTAAGAATTCATAATTCTAATTCGTCATGAGTAAGGACACTATTTCCGATCTTATAACTTTGATAAGAAATGCTGACATGGCTAAAAAAGAAACTGTTCAAATACCATCTACAAACATTACTGAAAGCATTGTTAAAATACTTTTAAGAGAAGGTTTTATTGAAAATGTTCGGAAACATAAAAAAAATAACAAAAATTTCTTGATTTTAACTCTACGATATAGAAAAACTCGAAAAGGAATATATGGACATAGAACTAGAACTATTTTTTTAAAACGCATAAGTCGACCCAGTTTACGAATTTATTCGAAATATCAACGAATTCCTAAGATTCTAGGTGGAATAGGAATTGTAATTCTGTCTACTTCTCAGGGTATAATGACAGATCGAGAAGCTCGACTTCAAAGAATTGGAGGAGAGATTTTGTGTTATATATGGTAATCCTCAAAAAAATAGAAAAAAAAGCTGTCAATAAAAAAAAATAATAATTTTTATGTGATTTTGCATTTAAATCTTCATATAATAATGGAGGAAATCAAGGTATAAAAAAAAATACCGATGCTAAAAAAAATAGTAATAAAAAAGAGCAATTTATTTATCAGGAAACCTTTGTGGAACCGATCAAAGATATCGTAGGTTTGCATCGTAAAAATAAAATCGTTCTGAGTTTTCTAAATGAAAAAAAAAAATTTATTTCTAATTCTAACGGAACAATTTTGAAACCGATCAAAGATATCATGTTCCACGTACGTTTGCACCATAATAATCAAACTGTTCTGGGTTATCTATCTGGCAATATGCGCCGTAATCGTATACATGTGTTACTAGGGGATAGAATCAAGATAAAAATAAGCGAATTCGATTCAAAAAAAGGAAGAATTTTTTATCGATTTCCTCCTCTATCAAAGCAGACTAGGAAAAAAAAACTAAGAATGATCATCAAGCGATGGAGAATAACGCCTCTCCTGAATCATTCTTAAACTTAAAAAAAGAAAGCACAAATCCAATAAGCAACGATTCCCCTCAATTAACAGATCAAAGGAATAGCAAAGACCTAAGACCTAACCAAAATAATAAAGATTCTCAAAGAAATCAATAATATAAAAAATCCATAATAATAATATAAGAAATCCACAATATCCATAAAAAATAGAGGTAGAAAAAAGATGAAAAAAAAAAAAAATAAGAAATAGAGAAATTGAAGAATAGGAAAAAAAGCAAGAATCATGGTTGGGAAGGTTATAGCTATAGGAATCGATATTTGATATATTAGAGTAGTTCGTTTTGTTATTGATTGACCCTAGTCGGAAATTGATTGACCCTAGTCGGGTCAAAAATAAGTGAGAGGTTGGAGGATTTATGCCAATCGGAACACCAAAAGTTCCTGTGATTCGTTCTGAAGAAACAGTTTTCCTTACTTTATCTGAACTATTTGAGGAAGAAAGAATCCTATTTCTATGCAGAAATATAGAATTCACTTTTATGAATGAGCTTATTGCTCTCATACTATTAATGGATCTCGAAGATGAAAGTAATATTTATATATATATAAACTCTCACGTTGGTGGGGTACTACCAGCAATGGCCCTTTATGATACTATGCAAGTTTCAAGTTCTGACGTGTGTACAATGAATATAGGATTAGTTGGATCAGCGGCATCTTTGATTCTGGTCGGAGGAGCAATTCCTAAACGGGTAGCATTCCCTCACGCTAGAGTTTTGATTCACCAACCTTCGACTGGCTTCTTTTCTGGAACTACAGAAAAAATGCAAGTGGAAGCAGAAGAAATGTTTGAACTTCGTAACACAATTGCGGAAATTTATGCACAAAAAACTGGTCAACCTATAAATGTTATACAGAATGATCTGGAAAGAGATACTTTTATGTCCGCAAAAGAAGCTCAAGATTATCATATTATTGATCGCATAGCAGTTCCAAAAAATTGGAAAATATAATCCGATCTGAGTTCTTTTTCTCAATTGATAGGAGAATGGGATATCATTCAATTTTTTTCTATCCTATACAAGAACTTTTTGTTTTTGTATAGGATAGAAAAAAATTTTTTGGTATCCTAAACTAAATATGGGAAGAAGAGCAAGAATCGTGCTTGAGAAGGGAAAGTTATAGTAGCAAAAATTATAGGAATCGATATTTGATATATTGGAGTAGTTCGTTTTGTTATTGATTGACCCTAGTCGGAAATTGATTGACCCTAGTCGGGTCAAAAATAACTGAAAGGTTGGAGGATTTATGCCAATTGGAACACCAAAAATATCTTATACTCATCATGAAAAAACGATATTTCTTACTTTACAAGAAAAATTGTACGATGGGAGAATCCTATTTCTATGCAAAAATATGGAATTCTCTTTGGTGAATAACATTATCGCTCTATTGCTATTTCTGAGTGGGCAAGATGATACTGATATACATTTATTTATAAACTCTCACGGTGGAGAGGCACTATCAGCAATATCTCTTTATGATACTATTGAATTCTTGTATTGTGATGTATCTACAGTAGCTCTAGGTTTGGTTGCATCAACGGCATCTTTGATTCTGGTCGGAGGAACAAGGACTAAACGGATAGCATTCCCCCACGCTAGGATTATGATTCACCAACCTTCGACTAACTATTTTTGTGGAAATCCAAGGGAAATGCAAGTGGAAGCAGAAGAACTGTTTGAACTTCGTAACACAATTACGGAAATTTATGCACAAAATACTGGTCAACCTGTAAATATTATACAGAATGATCTGGAAAGAGATACTTTTATGTCCGCAACCGAAGCTCAAGATTATGGTATTATCGATCATATAGCAATTGAAAAATTTAGATAGTAATTAAAATTAAAAAAAAAATCTTTTCTTTTTCTTTGATGATCTGAGTTCTTTTTCTCAATTATTTCTTTTTAATTCAATACTCAAAAGAAATAATTGAGAAAAAAACATTTGGTTAAGATCAATCTAAGCCAAACCATTTTATTCTGTATAGATATACATAGAATATGCCAACTATTAAACAACTTCTTAGAAACAGAAGACAGCAAAAAAAAAATGTTAAGAAATCTCCCGCTCTTAAAGGATGTCCTCAGCGTCGAGGAACATGTACTAGGGTGTATGTGCGACTCGTTCAGATCATGAGTTCGAACAAATAAGAGAATTTTTCTAGTATCAACGACCAATACTGATAAATAGGATAGTAACAAAAAGGTATATAATATACCTATTAATTCTATAGAATCTCAAATTTATGGTTTTCATTGGTAAAAATCCAATCATTCTCGATTTGAAATAAGAATCAATTCTCCATTGGTAGCAAAAGGTTATCCATTAAGCGGAGGAAAGAGCATTATAGGAAGCATGCTCCTTTTTGAAAGAACGGACTCATAGGGTCAGCTACCTAGCCAACTTTTCTAATTAAATGCCGTCACTGTATGGATAACTCAAAGGGCTATTACTTTCTAATTAATAGGTAGAGCCAAAGAATATGAACTATACAAGTTCATAAAATCGTTTGATTAAATGAAAAAAGAAGCTCCGGTGTATAGAGAGGACCTCACCGTTTGAGAGGTAACCATAGAAACGATGGAACCCACTATTTTTTTTTGAATATAGAAATTGAAGAATGGGAAGAAGAGTAAGAATCGTGGTTGGGAAGGTTATAGTAGCAAAAGCTATAGGAATCGATATTTGATATATTGGAGTAGTTCGTTTTGTTATTGATTGATCCTAGTCGGAAATTGATTGATCCTAGTCGGGTCAAAAATAACTGAAAGGTTGGAGGATTTATGCCAATCGGAACACCAAAAGTTCCTGTGATTCGTTCTGGGAAAACAGTTTTCGTTACTTTATTTGAACTACTTCAGAAAAAAAGAATGCTTTTTCTATGCAGAAAAATAGAATTCCCTTTGGTGAATCAACTTATTGGTCTCATACTCTTCATGGAATATAACGAAATTGATCCTGAAAATGAAGATGAAGATGAAAGTAATCCTTGTATTTCTTTACTTATAAACTCGAAGGGTGGAGGGGTACTAGCAGCAATGGCCCTTTATGATACTATGGAATTTTCACGTTATAGCGTGTCCACAATGAATCTAGGATTAGCTGCATCAGCGGCATCTTTGATTCTGGTCGGAGGAACAATTCGTACACGGCTAACATTCCCTCACGCTAGGGTTTTGATTCACCAACCTTCTACTGGTTATTTTTGTGGAAATGCAGACGAAATCCTAGTAGAAGCAGAAGAAATGTGTGAACTTCGTAACGAAATTGCGGAAATTTATGCACAAAATACTGGTCAACCTATAAATGTTATACAGAATGATCTGGAAAGAGATACTTTTATGTCCGCAACCGAAGCTCAAGATTATGGTATTATCGATCATATAGTAACAAATCGATATCATGTAGATTAGATAGTAAAATAATTAAAAAAAATCTTTTTCTTTGATGATCTGAGTTTTTTTTCTCAATTGATAGGAGAATGGGATATCATTCAATTTTTTCTATCCTATACAAGAACTTTTTTTTTTTGTATAGGATACATCAAAATTTTTTGGTATCCTAAATATAGGATATTCAAGTTGGTGAATTGAAAAAAAAAAAAGAAAACAGATTCATTTCTTCCTTTAACTATTTTTTTTTACTAATCTGATATTTTTTGATCATTCGAATCAGAGTCAATCAAATAAGTATTTCAAAAAATTGTTTAGAGTTTTTGTCATGTATCAATGGTGAATTACCGGTAGAAGGTTCCATCGGAACAATTATTAAAGGCACCTCGCTTAAAAAAAAAAAATAAAAGAAAAGGAAATGGGAGAGAAAATGACAAGAAGATATTGGAACATCAATTTGGAAGAGATGATTGAAGCAAGAGTTCATTTAGGTAATAATAAAAAGAGATGGAATCCTAGAATAACTCCTTATATCCTTGCAAAGGACAAATACAAACGTAAAGCTATACATATTCTAAATCTCACTAAAACTGCTCGTTTTTTATCAGAAGCTTGTGATTTACTTTTTGAGGCAGCAAGTAAAAAAAAAAACATTTTAATAGTTGGTACTAAACAATTACCAGAAAAAGTCGCGGATTCAGTAGCGTTGGCTGCAAAAAGGGCTCGATGTCATTATGTTAATAAAAAATGGTTTCGTGGTATGTTAACAAATTGGGTCATTACGCGAAGGAAACTTCATAAGTTAAGGGACTTAAAAGCATTAGAAAAGATGGGCAAATTAAACTCTCTTCGCAAAAGAGATGCAGCAATCTTGAAAAGAAAATTAGCTACTTTGCAAAGATATCTCGGCGGAATTAAATATATGCAGAAGTTACCTGATATTGTGATTATCATTGATCAGCAAAGAGAATATATAGCTCTTCAAGAATGTATTATTTTAGGTATTCCGACAATTTGCTTAATCGATACAGATTGTGATCCAGATCTGGTGGATATTCCAATTCCAGCCAACGATAATGATACAGTTTCAATTCGATGGATTCTTAACAAATTAGTGTCCGCAATTTGCGAGGGTCATTCTAGCTATGTTATATAAAGAATCATTATATATGAAGAACTATATTATATATAACCATAACCACTTCAATAAAGAATTCTAAGATTTCTGAATTGCTAATATTCTTTGTTATTAAGAAAATTTTTGTTAATAATTTTCTTATAGGCCAACATAAGCATAATATTAATTAAGCATAATATTAATCCAATTTTTTTTCTCACTGTTACTAAAAAGAGTGAAATGTTACTAAAAAGAGTGAAATGAATCCCCTTAATATTAATAAAGGGGATTATTCTTGAAATTATTAGTAGTTAATTTTCAGGTTTCATTATTCAAAATGAAATTCAATTAAAAAAAATTTTTTTGTCCGTTACAGACTTTTAATTTCATCATAATCATAGTTTTGAAAAATCTTATTCATTTTTAAAAAAATAACTGGTTGGTAAGTATTTTAAGGTATTATATCCCGATAACATGTTATTAACATATATAATATAATATATATATATAAATAATGTATAAATATGAATTTGCACGAACGAATAAAACAGAGTGAGTTGGACTCACTCAAAGTAAAAGAGCAGATAAAAGATGATATTAAGGAATTTAATACCATGATTACTTTTAATAAAAATGAAAATAATGCTCTTTTTGAAAAAATTCATAAAGTCTCACCCAATTCTAGAAACACAGTATCTTTTGAATTGTTTGTTATGTTTCTGACAGGGATTAGAGACATTTGTGAAGGAAAATCAATATCTTTTGAGGAGAAAATCCTTATAGATTTACAAGAAACGGATGGGGCTTGGAGAAAAATTGCTCCAAATCTAACATATATATTTTCTATAAAAAATAAGATCGATGCTTTCCTTTTTAAATTAAAGGAAAGTCAACTTATTTTTAATTTGGAGGAGGAACCAAATATCCAAATTCCATTTTTGTTTGATTTTCTGGAAAAGGTTCTTTTGGATGACGAGACTTTATAGTCATTTCTTTTCGAGATTCTGTTATATGATATAGACAATATAATTGTCCCTTTTATTTTACGATTTAATTTTTTAATAAAAATTGTCTTTTTTATCTATTATAATTAGAGAAACTCTATTAGAAAAAAAAGACGATTATCCAGTTTAAAAAGATTTTTCTAAAAGCTAAAAGGAAGAGTGATAGAAAGAACAAGATAAGTTAACACACAAAAAAGACATTTCAAATTCTCTTTTCTATCTTCGATTCTAATAAATAATGGAATATCTTTCGATTTTTATTTGATTGTATAAAGAAAGATACTGTGTTCTATGAAAGTAGACTTATATGAAGTCTTTTATGATAGCTTCAAATATATATTAAATATATTAAACAAGTTCGATCCTGTTTCAAAAAAAAATATTGATAAATGACATCATGGCTAACATTTAAAACTATATTAAAAATATTCTATTCATAATACTGAGAAGGTATTTTCCTTTTACAAGATCTAAAAAAAGTCCGTTGGGCACCTTATGCTTATGTCATAATAGATTTGAACACTTGCCTCGAATTGACTCAATATCATAATTGCTCTAGTAAATAACTAACTAGTTTAGTGAATAACTTAAAAAAAAGATGGATGATAGATAGAAAATAACTAATCATATCATAAGGAAACAATCCATCTTTTATAAAGTTCATTAAAAACTTGACTCTTGGCAGGTCTCTTTGTATGTGTTGTCCGGAAAGAGGAGGACTTAATGATTATTCGTTCGCCGGAACCAGAAGTGAAAATTCTTGTGGATAGAGATCCTATAAAAACATCTTTTGAGCTATGGGCCAAACCTGGTCATTTTTCAAGAACAATAGCTAAGGGTCCTGATACTACCACTTGGATCTGGAATTTACATGCTGATGCTCACGATTTCGATAGTCATACCAGCGATTTGGAGGAGATCTCCCGAAAAGTTTTTAGTGCTCATTTCGGTCAACTCTCCATTATTTTTCTTTGGTTGAGTGGTATGTACTTCCATGGTGCCCGTTTTTCCAATTATGAAGCATGGCTAGGTGATCCCACTCATATTGGACCTAGTGCCCAGGTAGTCTGGCCAATAGTAGGTCAAGAAATATTGAATGGTGATGTCGGAGGGGGCTTTCGAGGAATACAAATAACCTCTGGCTTTTTTCAAATTTGGCGAGCATCTGGAATAACTAGTGAATTACAACTTTATTGTACCGCAATTGGTGCATTGATTTTTGCCTCACTAATGCTTTTTGCCGGTTGGTTCCATTATCATAAAGCTGCTCCAAAATTGGCTTGGTTCCAAGATGTAGAATCTATGTTAAATCATCACTTAGCAGGATTACTAGGACTTGGATCTCTTGGTTGGGCGGGTCACCAAATTCATGTATCTTTACCGATTAACAAATTTCTCGATGCTGGTGTTGATGCTAAAGAGATACCACTTCCTCATGAATTTATCTTGAATCGAGATCTTTTGGCTCAACTGTATCCAAGTTTTAACGAGGGAGCAACTCCCTTTTTCACCTTGAATTGGTCAAAATATGCAGACTTTCTTACCTTTCGTGGAGGGTTAGATCCAATAACAGGGGGTCTATGGTTGAGCGATACTGCACACCATCATTTAGCTATTGCCATCCTTTTTCTGATTGCTGGTCATATGTACAAGACTAACTGGGGCATTGGTCATAGCCTTAAAGACATTCTAGAAGCTCATAAAGGTCCATTTACAGGACAAGGGCATAAGGGTCTTTATGAAATTTTAACAACTTCATGGCACGCTCAATTATCTCTTAACCTAGCTATGTTGGGTTCCTTAACCATTATTGTAGCTCATCATATGTATGCAATGCCTCCTTATCCATATCTAGCTACTGACTACGGTACACAACTTTCATTGTTCACACATCACATGTGGATTGGTGGATTTCTGATAGTTGGTGCTGCTGCACATGCAGCCATTTTTCTAGTAAGAGACTATGATCCAACTACTCGATACAATGATCTTTTAGATCGTATCCTTAGACACCGCGATGCAATCATATCACATCTTAACTGGGTATGTATATTTTTAGGTTTTCACAGTTTTGGCTTGTATATCCATAATGATACCATGAGTGCTTTAGGACGTCCTCAAGACATGTTTTCAGATACCGCTATCCAATTACAACCCATCTTTGCTCAATGGATACAAAATACTCATGCTTTAGCACCTAGCCTAACAGCTCCTGGTGCAACAACGCCTACCAGCTTAACTTGGGGAGGTAGTGAATTAGTAGCAGTAGGTAGCAAAATAGCTTTATTACCTATTCCATTAGGAACCGCGGATTTTCTAGTCCATCATATTCATGCATTTACGATTCATGTGACTGTATTGATACTACTGAAGGGTGTTCTATTTGCTCGCAGTTCCCGTTTGATCCCTGATAAAGCAAATCTTGGTTTTCGTTTTCCTTGTGATGGACCTGGACGAGGGGGAACATGTCAAGTATCCGCTTGGGATCATGTTTTCTTAGGTCTATTTTGGATGTACAATTCAATTTCGGTAGTAATTTTCCATTTCAGTTGGAAAATGCAGTCGGATGTTTGGGGTACTATAAGCGACCAAGGGATAATTACTCATATCACAGGAGGAAATTTTGCACAAAGTTCCATTACGATTAATGGGTGGTTAAGAGATTTCCTATGGGCACAGGCTTCTCAAGTAATTCAATCTTATGGTTCTTCATTATCTGCATATGGTCTTTTCTTCTTAGGTGCTCATTTTGTTTGGGCTTTCAGTTTAATGTTTCTATTTAGTGGTCGTGGTTATTGGCAAGAACTTATTGAATCCATTGTTTGGGCTCATAACAAATTAAAAGTTGCTCCTGCTACTCAGCCTAGAGCTTTGAGTATTATACAAGGACGTGCTGTAGGAGTAACCCATTACCTTCTGGGTGGAATTGCCACAACATGGGCATTCTTCTTAGCAAGAATTATTGCAGTAGGATAATGGCTAGGAGGATTTGAAAAGCATTATGGCATTAAGATTTCCGAGGTTTAGCCAAGGTTTAGCTCAGGACCCCACTACTCGTCGTATTTGGTTTGGTATTGCTACTGCACATGACTTCGAGATTCATGATGATATTACTGAAGAACGTCTTTATCAGAACATTTTTGCTTCTCACTTTGGTCAGTTAGCAATAATATTTCTGTGGACGTCTGGAAATCTGTTTCATGTAGCTTGGCAAGGAAATTTTGAGTTATGGATACAGGATCCTTTGCATATAAGACCTATTGCTCATGCAATTTGGGATCCGCATTTTGGCCAACCAGCTGTAGAAGCCTTTACTCGAGGAGGTGCTACTGGTCCAGTCAATATTGCTTATTCTGGTCTTTATCAGTGGTGGTATACAATCGGATTACGTAGCAATGAGGATCTTTATACTGGAGCTCTTTTTCTATTACTTCTTTCTGCAATATCCTTAGTTGCGGGTTGGTTACATCTACAACCCAAATGGAAACCAAGCCTTTCATGGTTCAAGAATGCCGAATCTCGTCTTAATCATCATTTGTCAGGACTTTTCGGAGTAAGTTCTTTGGCTTGGACAGGACATTTAGTCCATGTCGCTATTCCTGGATCTAGAGGAGAATACGTCAGATGGAGTAATTTCTTAGATGTATCACCGCACCCCCAAGGGTTGGGACCCCTTCTTACGGGTCAATGGAATCTTTATGCCCAAAACCCTGATTCGAGTAATCATTTATTTAGTACTTCCCAAGGAGCGGGAACTGCCATTCTAACCCTTCTTGGGGGATTCCATCCACAAACACAAAGTTTATGGTTGACGGATATCGCCCATCATCATTTAGCTATTGGCTTTATTTTTCTAATTGCTGGTCATATGTATAGAACTAACTTCGGAATTGGGCACAGTATCAAAGATCTTTTAGAAGCACATACTCCTCCAGGGGGTCGATTAGGACGTGGACATAAAGGTCTTTATGACACAATCAATAACTCGATTCATTTTCAATTAGGTCTTGCTCTAGCTTCTTTAGGGGTTATTACCTCCTTAGTAGCTCAACATATGTACTCTTTACCTGCTTATGCATTCATTGCACAAGACTTTACCACTCAAGCTGCCTTATATACTCATCACCAATATATTGCAGGGTTCATCATGACAGGAGCCTTTGCTCATGGAGCTATATTTTTTATTAGAGATTACAATCCAGCTCAGAATGAGAATAATGTATTGGCAAGAATGTTGGACCATAAAGAAGCGATCATATCACATTTAAGCTGGGCAAGCCTTTTTCTGGGGTTCCATACGTTAGGCCTTTATGTTCATAACGATGTCATGCTTGCTTTTGGTACTCCGGAAAAACAAATTTTAATCGAACCGATATTTGCTCAATGGATACAATCTGCTCATGGTAAGACTTCTTACGGATTTGATGTACTCTTATCTTCAACAAGCGGTCCAGCCTTTAATGCAGGTCGAAACCTATGGTTACCCGGATGGTTGAATGCTGTTAATGAAAATAGAAATTCTCTTTTCTTAACAATAGGCCCTGGAGATTTCTTGGTTCATCATGCTATTGCTCTAGGTTTGCATACAACTACATTGATTTTAGTAAAGGGTGCTTTAGACGCACGTGGTTCTAAATTAATGCCGGATAAAAAAGATTTTGGTTATAGTTTTCCTTGCGACGGACCAGGGCGTGGCGGTACTTGTGATATTTCTGCTTGGGACGCTTTTTATTTGGCAGTTTTCTGGATGTTAAATACCATTGGATGGGTTACTTTTTATTGGCATTGGAAACATATCACTTTATGGCAGGGTAATGTTTCACAATTTAATGAGTCCTCCACCTATTTGATGGGATGGTTAAGAGATTATCTATGGTTAAACTCTTCACAACTTATCAATGGATATAATCCTTTTGGTATGAATAGTTTATCGGTATGGGCATGGATGTTCTTATTTGGACATCTTGTTTGGGCTACAGGGTTTATGTTCTTAATTTCTTGGCGTGGATATTGGCAGGAATTGATTGAAACTTTAGCATGGGCTCATGAACGGACACCTTTGGCTAATTTGATTCGCTGGAGAGATAAACCGGTTGCTCTTTCCATCGTGCAAGCAAGATTGGTCGGATTAGCCCACTTTTCCGTAGGTTATATATTTACTTATGCAGCTTTCTTGATAGCCTCAACATCAGGAAAATTTGGTTAATTTAATATAGTTATTTATTGTCTTTTGATATACTCTAACAATTTTATTTTTTGGAGAGGTAGAATTCTGCCTTCTTATATTTTTATATCCAGGATTTGAACTGTATCGTTTATAACAATAGGTAATTTCATTTTATGGCAAAAAAAAGTTTAATTCAGAGGGAACACAAGCGAAAGAAATTGGAAGAAAAATATCGTTTGATTCGTCAATCCCTAAAAAAGAAAAGCAAAGACTCATCCCTTAGTCAAAAACAAAAAATAGAAATTCAGAGAAAATTGCAATCTCTACCACGTAACAGTGCACCTATACGTCTTCATAGACGTTGTCTTTTTACTGGAAGACCTAGAGCTCACTATCGAGATTTTGGACTATCCGGGCACATACTTCGAGAAATGGTTCATGCATGTTTGTTACCGGGTGCAACAAAATCAAGTTGGTAAGGATAACAATATCATTTCTATTTTCTATTTTTATCTAAAAGATTTTTCAATATCGCTTCCCAATTGTACCTATTTTTATGAATGGATTTCTTTGACCTAGATTTTATGGACCCTCTATTTAGAAAGAAATGGATACAATATACCATTTGTATCGTTTTTGTAAAGAAAGAGGGTATCCAATCTTTTAATTTTTTTCTTTCTTTTTTCGAAAACCATATATATCATTATCATCTTTGAGTTATGGCCCTTGGTACACGTCATGATCTAACTCAACTTAGTTGACTATGATTCAAGGGTTCAAAACTAATTGACTCAACAACAAGTTTTTTTGGAAATTCTATTGCAGACTTTTGATTTCATCATAGTTATGCTACGGAATTTGAAAAATCTTATTTATTCTTAAATAACCATATTTTGGTTATAGATCAATTCGATTTCATATTAGAACAATGCAAACCATACTATTTCAAATCTTGAAAATAAAATAATATTTTCTTTTTTTTTTTCTCTTAATCCTAGGATATTCGATTCACTTTTCTTTCATCTTCGCAAAAAAAAAAAAAAGAAAAATTAATATATTCATATATAAAATTAATATATTCATATTTTAGTAAATAATAAGGAGATTTTATGATTTTTCAAACATTCCAAAAATATATTATTCAATCATATTCCACCTTTCCCTTTAAAAAGCCCTTACCCCCAGGGAGGAACACTTTAATAGAAAGAGTTTTTAGTTCCAGTTACGATTATGACTCTACAGGAATTTTTTTGAAGTATTGTTTGAAGTATGGTAGTGACACTGAAACTGAGCAAAACAAAAAAGTTTTAAAAAAAATTATAAAAAAGTTTCATAAAGACTTTCGATCGCTAGATAAAAAAAAGGAAGCTGTCGACAAAATCTTAAATAAACACAGTTTTTTTTCTTCTGTAATAAAACGTACAAATCTTTTGAAATATAATTATGATTTTTTAATTCGTCATTTTTATTCATTTTCATATGAATACGATATCAATATCGAAATTGGGAACTATATTCCAGATATTCTTTATGAATGTAAATCAGAAATTGTAGAATCAATTATGGATATGTTTGAAAATGATCCAAATAATTTGAGAAACTTCTTCCATCCTATTTTAGTTAACGGATTTCTAGTTTTAAGATTGAAATTGAATCCTTTTATTCCTAAGACTATTCCTCAAACTACTCTTGGGTTCCCTAATACTACTTGGCTTTATAGTAGCTACGAAATAAACTTGTATTGTAAAAAAATAAAAAAGAAATTTGCTAAAAGTCCGGGTTCCTATGATACCAACCCTTTGACTGATAAAATAACTAAAAATAAAGAAATCACTAATATCAATTCAGAAAACTTGTCAAGTGACAATAATGCAAGTTCACAGGAAAAAGTATCCTTCAATAAATATAAAAAGAATCGCTCTTTACTAAAACACCAAAATACAGAGGATGTATTTGCACCATACGGTCATTTATGGACTTTTTGTAAAAATTGTGAGAAATCCATTTACAAAGAATATGCGCAAAAAAATAAATATATTTGTCAACATTGTGCATTTCATTTACCAATGGGTAGTTTAGATCGAATCGAATCTTTGATTGATTCTGGTACTTGGGATCCTACGGATGAGAATATGGTTTCTATTGATCCCTATGATATTCTTAGAAAAAGTCTTCATATAGAAGATTTGAAAAAATATTTTGAACAATGTAAAAAAAGCCAACTTTCATTTTTCTTAGACACGGATGACAAGTTACAGGATAAAGAATTTGACTATTTTGACTTTCGTGAAATATGGAAAATGTACCTATGTATATTTTATCAAAATCAAATTTCTCGTGAAATTCAATCAAATTGGTACCTTATTCCTTTTAACGAAGTTATATCAAGGGTATTGAAAATACCCATAAATGATGATGAGTATGATGGATTTGACGAGGAGAAAGAACTTCAAGACCTTCTCAAAATTCTTCCCTCAGATGAAGAGGAACTCGATTCAGAGGGTCTAGATCCAGAGGAATCCACTGTAGAGCAAACTAGCGCAGAAGAATCCACTGCAGAACAAGTTTCTGCAGAGCAAATGTCTACAAATACAGACGAATTCACTGCAGAAAAATCTATTATAAAGAAAAAACCTAATTTAAAGGAATTAGTGCAACTATTTTTTCTAGAAGAAAAAGAAGTAAAAAAAGACATAGAAGCAAGAAAAGAAATACAAGCAAAAGAAGAACTAGAAGCAAAAGAAAAAATAGAAGCAAAAAAAAAACTAGAAGAAAAAGAAAAAAACCTTGCTTCTGCTGATGATGAAAATGCTAATCAAAATTCAGAAAAATCAACAAAATCAAAAAAATCAGAAAAATTACAAAAATCAGAAAAAGATATACCTTACATAGATAAGGTCCATTTTTCTCAAAGAAAAACGGGTTTGACTGACGCTATTCAAACAGGAATAGGTAAACTCGACGGTATCCCTGTAGCACTTGCGGTTATGGATTTTCAGTTTATCGGAGGAAGTATGGGGTCGGTAGTGGGTGAAAAAATAACCCGTCTAATTGAGAGTGCTAGAGTTTTAGGTTTACCTATCATTATTTCTTGTGCTTCTGGAGGAGCTCGTATGCAAGAAGGAAGTTTCAGCTTAATGCAGATGGCTAAAATATCTTCAATTTTATTGAATTATCCATTCTTTAATGACATATTTTTAGTGTCACTTTTAACATCGCCTACAACAGGTGGTGTCACAGCCAGTTTTGGAATGCTTGGTGATATAATTATTGGCGAACCAGAAGCATACATTGCATTTGCGGGTAAACGAGTAATTGAACAAGTAATGAAAATCGAAGTACCCCCGGGTATACAGGAAGCTGAATATTTATTTGAAAAAGGCTCATTGGATTCAATTGTACCGCGTAATCTTTTAAAAGGTGTTCTTAGTGAATTATTTAAGTTCCACCCAAGTTTAATTTTAAAAGCAATGCGAAAGAAAAGGAACTGGAGAGTTTGAATTTTGAATAGAAAAAAATTGATAAACTAGACGAGAGGAGCAAATAAAGAATATTCTAGTCTTTTCTATTCAAGTATTTTGGATATTTTATGCCCATTCAGTCTTTTTCACTGGCGGAATTACTATAGAATATGTGAGAATGACGATACAATAAGAATTCAAAGAGTTTACACTGATAACAAAATCAGTGTACTTGTAAATGAATGGATTATCAATCAGAGGCAAAATTAGGTAGGAGCATCATACATCATAGAAGAACAATATCTAGAATTCAAGAGGAAAATTCTCAAAAATTTTAAAAATTTTTTGTTAGGAACGACTTTTCGATTCTAGTAAAGAAATTTCTAAAATTCTTATTTCTTCTTGTATTGATGCTGCACTAAAAAAATCCAATCACTTTCTTTTTTTTTTTTTTTTTCTTTTTAGATTTTTTGTTATAATTGCTATGCTAACTATGTCAATTGCTAGTTTTTTTAGAATTTGAATGAAGTTGGGTTGGGATTCAAATATTTTTTTTTTGAATCTCAACTTCAAAAAAAATGATCTCTTTTTATTTTATATGAAATGAATGGATATCTACTTATCTTTTCTTATTTTAGATTTTTAACTTACTTATATTTATAAATATTTCTAAAAGATAATAAAATATGAAAAAACCTAAACGAAGAATTACTGCTCCACGCATGAATCGGCGTCTTTTTTCTAAACGTTTTCGTTTACTTAGACCTATACGACGTAAGATACAAAAAGGACTTATTCATATTCAAGCAAGTTCTAACAATACCATGATAACTGTTACAGATTTGGGAGGTCAAGTAGTTTCTTGGGATTCCGCTGGTACTTCTCGATTCAAAGGTCCAAAAAAAGCAACACCCTATGCTGCCCAAACCGCAACAAGAAATGCTATTTATATGTTAGTAAAAGAGGGTATGGAACGAGCAGCAATTTTGATAAACGGTGCCGGTCCCGGAAGAGCTGCAGCATTAAGAACCGTTCTTCAGAGTGGTGTAAAATTAAATTTCATACGTGATGTAACACCTATGCCACATAATGGATGCCGACCTCCTAAAAGACGACGTGTTTAAAAAAAATCTTTTAATTAAATTTTAATTAAATTAATTAATTGAAAAAAGAAATTCTGGTGTATAGAGACGACGTTATCGTTTGAGAGGTAACCATAGAAATGATGGAATCCGCTATTTTATTTTTTTTGAATTGAATATAGAATTCTTTATTGAAGAACGGGAAGAAAAGCAAGAATCGTGGTTGAGAAGGTTATAGTAGCAAAAGCCATAGGAATCGATATTTGATATATTGGAATAGTTCGCTTTGTTATTGATTGACCCTAGTCGAAGAAAAGAATAACTGGGAGAAAACAGATATGGTAAACATTTTGTATATTGGGAAAGCAAAAAAAATGATTAACCTATCGGTTAATATTCTTAATTTTCCAAATTCAAGAAATAATTAGTGAAATTTACTGTAGACTTTTCGAATTTTTGTCGAGATTTGATTTTATTTTTGATGCTATTATTAAAAATAGTAGCAAAAATTTTGACGTGATCAATTTCTCCACTCTTTTGAAAATTATAAAAAGAACTTTGTTTCGATTAAGTTTTAATAAAATTATGTTATTTCATAAAATATGTTTTTTCATAAAATTTCATTTTATGAAAAAACATATTTTATTACTTACTATTTTGTATTTTTTCACTATTATTTTATTTATTTTTTTTATGATAAAAAACAAAAAACATTGAGATATTCTTAAAAATAAAGACTCTTATTAGAAAGATTAGAAAGAAGAGTCTTGAGTTAAGAAAACTAAGGAAATTGACTCAACAACAAGTTTTTTTAGAAACTCTGTTGCAGACTTTTTATTTTATCATAGTTATATTATAGTTATTCTATGGAATTTGAAAAATAAATCTTATTTATTCTTAAGTAACCATATTATATTATGCATATAGATTATTATGCATATAGATCGATTCGATTTCATATTATCTTATAAGGATCCAAGCCATCGTATTGGATTTCATTTATTTATATAAGTTCAATGTCTCCATAAGATTCTATCGCGAGTTTAACATATTGTTAAAGATATAGTGAAAAACATAAGGTTTAGATCGATCTAGATCAAACAATTATATTATTTATATATGTATGAGCAAAATAAAAAAGAAAAACACTTTCAAAATGAAGTGGAAATGTATTGAGTCGAGAATCGAAAATCCATGTTTACATTATGGTCGTTTCATTCTATCCCCCTTTCAAAAAGGTCAGGCTGATACTTTAGGTACTGCCTTGCGAAGAACATTGCTTAGTGAAATCCAAGGAACTGCTATTACATATATTAGATATATTCAAATTAATAACAAAAAGTTGGAGAAAGTATCTCATGAGTATAGTCATATAGAAGATGTCGAAGAATCAATACATGAAATAATCTTAAATTTAAAACAAATTGTATTAAAGAGTTGTATCCATGAATCTATTTTTGCATCTATTTGTGTCAGTGGTCCTATGCGTGTAACTGCAGGACATATTAAGCTACCGTCTTCTGTGCAAGTAATTAATAAAAGCCAATATATTGCAACTATAACAAAACCAATAGATTTCTCAATTGATTTAGTAATCGAAAGAGATCGAGGTTTTCGTGTTAATGACACACGTTTTAGTGATTTGGGTTATAGTTATAGTATAGATGCTTTATTTATGCCTGTTAGAAATGTAAATTATAATATTCATATTTCTAAAGATGGAGAAAATGAAAAAGAGATACTTTTTTTAGAAATATGGACGAATGGGAGTTTGACTCCTAGAGAAGCACTTCGTCAAGCTTCTCTAAAATTGATTGGTTTTCTTCATTCTTTTCTATTTCTAGAAAATGACGACGATATTTTTTCAGAAGAAGAGAACATAAAACTAGACGACGAGGGAAGACGAAGTTCATGAAGTAAAGGAAGAAGAGAAGGATTTTGAGCCTAATTATTTATGGATTTTTTATTGGGACTATAAAAAAAAATTCTAAAAAAGGGGTTGAAATATTGCATAATAGAAAAAGCAAAAGAATTAGACTACGATTTTTGCTACCCCTAGACAAGTGTGAAGAATACTGGTCAAAATTTTTATCAAGAAACTCAAAAAGAAAATCCTTAACTTAGTATATTCTTGCTTTTCTGTTGAAAATTTTTTGATTGACCGATTAACATTTTGATTAAATACCTTGAAAAATCTCAAAAAAAAAAAGCTAACATCAATACAACAAGAGACCTTTTAGTTTAGACAAGATAGATTTAAAAAATGTATCTATAATAGATAATATGGGTATAACAGAAAAAAAAAAGACTATTATGAAAGAAAAATGTATTCTTAAATATCTGAGCTGATTAATTTTTTTGCCATTGTATTTTTAATTTAATAAATTTAGAATAAATTTAGACTTCTGAGCTGATTAATTTTTTTGCCATTATTTATATATTTATTAATAAATTTAGACTTAATATTAGTAAATTTAGACTTAAGATAGAACAAAGAGCAAAAAAATTAGAGGGCAAAAAACTGCCAACTGTTCCTATTTCCGCTTTAGGATTTACAGAAAAAAATTGTGGAATGTATAAAAGAAAGTAAAAGAATAGATAAAGCAACAAGATTTTTCTATAAATATGGTAGGGATAGATAAAATGAAAAGGGTAGATAAATCAGCAAGATTTTCCTATGAACTTTTATACGACTTAGGGATAGATAAAAAAAGAAGTATTTTTGTAAAATACTTTATTCTAAAATATATAAACTTTATAACTTATTTATTTATAAAAAATAAGTTATATAAGGATAATGAGTTACCATATCGACATGAGGATAAGTAAGTTATTTTGATGTATATATGTCAGGAATAGTTACTTCAAAGTATCAAAGTAATTATTCCTGAAATACATTATTTTTATTATGATACATTCCAGGAAAAAAACTAAGCTTTGTGTTAAAGATGAAAGCCCTCCTTTTCTTTTTGTAATGTAAAGAAACATGTAATGTAAAGAAACATTAGAAAAAAAAAGAGGAGGGCTTTTGATGGATTAAAAATAACAACTTTTTTTCTCAGTTTAAAACAAGATTAGAGCAGACTTAGAAATTAGAAATTTTATAAAAATTGAATTGATTTAAAAAAGACCTAGAGTTAAGGACTTATCAATAGGCAGTGTAGCTCCAATACCTAACCAAAGAGCTACTATGGTACCAATTAAAAAAACTGTTGTAGCTACTGGACGACGAAATGGATTTTGGAATTTATTGACATTTTCCAAAAAAGGTACTGTCAGTAATCCCACTGGTACTGAAACCATTAAAAGAACGCCCAATAACTTATTGGGTACTGTACGA